TGCTTTTACCCGGATTTGCACCGGGATGGGCTGGATCCTAAGACCAGTGGAATGCTATTCTCCTTTAAAAGCAGTTACGATAGGACATAAAGAAATGCACAGATTTCGTTAAGTGTAATAAAAAATATGGCGAGGTATAATTGAATTAGACCTTTATGCGTTATGTGAAGGATTTTAATGGGACGAAGCTGTGCTGATGGAAGTTTATCTAAGCCCATTCGTTTCCAAAACGCATGTTCGACGCCAAAGGCAGTAATCTCTCATGCAGAGTCTAGGACAACATCGGAGACTTTTCGGTGGATCGGGCGCTCTATAAGGGCGGGGTCGAAGTCTTTATAGGGGGAGTCATCTTCGGGGGGGCGTGATCAGTGGTATCACCAGGCCACTAGAAGGCCTACGAAGAAGGAGGTGAGGGTGATGAGAAGAGCAGCTCATTTAAAGAGTTCTGGTAGTGTTGCTTCTTTCGGGAAGCTTGGGAACAAGATTCAGAATAAGATGGGTCCACCAATGATAGTGCCTAGGGCGAGTCGGAGAAGGGGGGTTTTTACAGCTTGGGGCTCTTCGAAGATGTGGACGGGCTCTGTGGTACGTGGTTGGCGGAGAAGAGTGGAGTAGATCATTCGTAGGCTATATAGCGCAGAAAAAGATGTGGCGACTAGGGTAAAAAGAAGGGCAGTTGAGTTGACATAGGAGTTGGTTGCGGCTTCGATAATTGCGTCCTTGGAGTAGAATGCAATAAGGTAGGGGGTTCCTATGAGGGCGAGGGATCCGAGTGTCATACAAGCGGAGGTGACTGGCAGGGATTTGAGAAGGCCCCCCATATGACGGATGTCTTGGACATCTTTGAGGTTGTGAATGATGACCCCGGAGCAGAGGAAGAGCATGGCTTTGAAAAAGGCGTGTGTGCATATGTGGAAGAATGCCAGGTTTGGGAGGTTGATGCCAATGGCGACTATTATTAAGCCCAGTTGGCTGGAGGTTGAGAGAGCGATGATCTTTTTTACGTCACTTTGTACTGTGGCGGATCATGCAGCAAAAGTTGAAGTGAGGGCCCCTAGACAAAGACAAATTGTAAGAGCTAGGGGGTTATTTGAGAGTAGGGGGTGTAGGCGAAGTAGCAGGAACACTCCGGCTACAACTATAGTGCTTGAGTGGAGTAGGGCTGAGACTGGGGTTGGCCCTTCTATGGCTGAGATCAGTCAGGGGTGAAATATAAATTGGGCGGACTTGCTTGCAGCACCGACTATAAAGTAGATAACGATGGCTGTAGGAACTCCATGAGAGAATAGGTAGTCTAGGTTTGAAGAGCCGCCAAATTTAATAAGTCAGGCGAATGCTGCTATGAAGGTGATGTCTCCAACTCGGTTGTAGATAACGGCCATAAGGGCCGCGGTGGCTGCCTCGGCACGAGAGCTGTATCATCCGATGAGTAGGAAGGATATAATGCCTACACCTTGTCAGCCGGTGAATAGGAGGGTAAGATTCCCCGCAGAGATTAGAAGAATTATGGCGAGCAGGAAGATTAGGAGGTGGGCTGAGAATATTCGTATTTTAGGGTCCGTGTGCATGTATCAGGTAGAAAAGTGAAGGATTGACCCGGCAACAAAAAGGGCGACGGGTAAGAAGACGATTTGGTAGAGATCAAATGTAGTCCAGAAGGTAAAGGAAGAACAGAAAGTATCAAATCAGGGAAAGGATGTCGAGGTTTTTGTTGTGTTATCGGCTCCGTGGACAATAAGGACGAACAGTGGGACAAGAGATAGGTAGAGGGCTGTTTTTATGGCGGAAAGGGTGTTCTCGTGGAAGTTAGCTCATCGGCGGAAGAATGGGGAGAGGAGGATTAGGACCGCAAACACTGTAAAAGTACCTCCAACTAGTTCAGTTAACGGCAGGTGGTTTGTCACTGACATGACGGGTGCATTCTGCATGGAGACCCTGGGTTACTAAGCCCAGAACCTGGTTGTCAGGCAGGGGGCGGACAATGCACGGGTGTGGTTGCCATGGCCGGCCTCGGGGTGTGCGTGAGCTTGCAAGGATAAAGTGCTCTTGAATAGAGTAAATTGCAGGGCAGCAAGGGAGGTAAAGTTGCGGGTTGTGGGGGGGGGTATGGGGTGTGGTGGGTTGTTGTGCGGTTCTTGGGCCGAAGGCCTGGTTTGGCCTCGAAAATAAGGAGGAGGGGTATATATATTTGTATAAAATAACGTGTGGGGGTGGCAGTTCTTTTGCTGGTTTGTTAGTGTGCCTGGCTCGGGGGGGCTGGGGTTTGCAGGAACAGGCTTGGCTCAGGTGCTGGGGGGGGTAAGGGGGGGGTTGCGATTTTTTTCCAAAAGGGGGGAGAACTTATGTCCATCAAGCATTAATAGGGGCTGGCATTTTCATGCTTTAGGGTATCAATAGTATGCACAACCTTTATAATCTAAACAGTACCACTCTGAACTGCTGAGGATCGATTGACTGTCCTTGTGAGGACAGGGGAGGACGTCTCAATGCTCCACCTTGTTGTTTAATACCAACTTCACTGCTGAGATGCCAGGTGAAAGGCGTGAGCAACTTCCCCTACCAGTAGTCAATTGCTATCACAAGTGGACTTAGCTTATAGGTAGGTCTTTAACGCATAACCACAGAGGTCTTTTAAAGAGCAATCGAGGTATCTCTTCAATTAAGGTCCCTCAGATTCACATCCAACAGATGGCTTGATAGCTACGGCTGACACTCTTGAGCTCTGGCCCCTTGGAGATATAAGAGTGGTACCAGTCCTGGTGCGATCGTGGACAATCTACAATAATTGGGTGGATGAGTAGGCGTCATGGTAGTGTTCAGAATAGTATTCTGGCAGATTCCTGTGTTTATTGTTGTTTAGGGTAGAATACTTTGAAGGGCGTTTAGAATAGATTGACCATTATAGCTGGTTATGAAGTAAAGTTGAAAGGGTAAGATAGGAATAAACGCGAGTTAAGGTGTCTACTTGTCTAAATGAATGATGCATTCAGGGAATTATTAGGAATCGCATATGGGTGTATATCAGTTGTTGGATTGTGCAGTGACTGGGTTCTTAAGTTTCAGGATAACGGGTTGAAATCTCTGTGGATTAACCGGTTGGACTCACTTAGGAAAAGGTCTGCGTAGACGTTAACAAGGGAAGGTCCTATCAAGTAGTCATGATATGGGCGGGGCCCATTCATGGATGAACACCCTAATGATTGGCCAGGTATAACACATGGTCGAAATTTCAGAAAATTGGTAAGGATATGCATGAGGAATGTCTATGAATGTGTATTATACATAATATATTGATCCTCATAGAATGTGAATGATTGTCGTTGTGGGTCCTTTTTGGAAAGAGTGTGCTTGAAGATATGTTTGAGGACAGAAAGTTAATGTTGTTTATACATAGCGGGCCAAAAATTACAGGTCTAGTTTGAGCAGCAGATTTTCTGCTACTCCAACTGCAGGCAAAATGAGGAGGAAGAGGACAAAGTAAGAGATAGAGGCTACCTGTCCGATGGTGATAAAGGGGTCTTCGACTGGTTGACCTCCGATTCATGTAAGAATGAGAATATTGGCAATAAGTGTTCAGAAGATGATCTTGGCAAATGGGCGGAAGATGAGACTTCGTTGTTTGGACGTATGAAGAAGGGGCATTAAGAAGAGAACAAGGATGGAGAATAGGAGGGCTAGAACTCCTCCCAGTTTATTAGGGATAGAGCGAAGGATGGCATAGGCAAATAGGAAGTACCATTGGGGTTTAATATGGGGTGGGGTAACCAGTGGATTGGCAGGAGTGAAATTATCTGGGTCTCCTAGAAGATTGGGTGCGAAAGTGGAAAGGCCTGCTAGAGCGCCAATTAAGACGGCGAAGCCTAGGGCGTCTTTGTAGGAGAAATAAGGGTGGAACGGGACTTTGTCTAGATTTTGGTTGAGTCCCGTTGGGTTTGAGGAACCTGTTTGGTGGAGGAAAAGGAGGTGGATTATGCTGGCTCCTGCGATGATAAAGGGCAGGACAAAGTGAAAGGTGAAGAATCGAGTTAGCGTGGCGTTGTCTACAGAAAACCCACCCCAAATTCATTGGACGAGGTCTGTGCCAATATATGGGGCCGCAGATAGAAGATTTGTGATGACTGTTGCGCCTCAGAAGGATATTTGACCTCAAGGGAGGACATAGCCCACGAAAGCTGTGGCTATTACTAAGAAAAGGAGAATAACGCCGATATTTCAGGTTTCTTTATATAGGAAGGATCCGTAGTATAGGCCCCGTCCGATGTGAAGGTAGATGCAGATAAAAAAGAATGATGCGCCGTTAGCATGGAGATTACGAAGCAGTCAGCCGTTATTGACGTCACGGCAAATGTGAGCAACGGAGGAAAAGGCTAGGGATGTATCAGCTGTATAGTGTATAGCCAGAAATAGGCCGGTGGCAATTTGAATGATCAGGCATAATCCTAGAAGGGAACCAAAGTTTCATAAGGATGAAAGGTTAGCTGGGGCTGGGAGGTCAATAAATGCGTGATTGATGATTTTAAGGATCGGGTGAGACTTACGTAGGGGGGCCATAAAGAGCAGGTTCTTATAGTAGAAGCACTACGGTAGTTTTTCAGACTACGGGTCCGAGTTAGAGTCTCGGTAGGAACAATGAAGGAGATGTGTTTGTTAGTTGGGTTGTTGGGGGTGGCATCAAATCCTTCCCCTTATTTTGGGGCTTTAGGCTTGGTAGTAGGGGCAGGGGCGGGGTGTTGGGTGTTGGGTACGGGAGGGGTGAGTTTTTTGGCTCTGGTGTTGTTGTTAGTATATTTGGGGGGTATGATGGTGGTATTTGCTTATAGTGCTGCTCTTGTGGCTGAGCCCTACCCAGAGGCTTGAGGGAGTCGTGGGGTATTAGTTTATCTGTCATTTTATGTTGTGTTAGTGTTGGTGGGGGGGGTGTTGTTTGACGGGTTGGGGGTAAAGATGTTAAAAGAGTGGATGTGGGGGGGTTCAGTGGAAATTGCTGGCGTGGCGAATATGTACGGTTTGGGGGGTTTTATGCTGATGGCTGGTGGGTGAGGCTTGTTTTTAACTTTATTTGTGGTGTTGGAGGTTGTTCGGGGGCAGAAGAGTGGGTCGCTTCGTCCCGTAAGGGGGGCCGGGTACTGCTGGTGTTGAGCGGGCCGTGGAATTGAACCACGGGAATAAAGAATTAGCAGTACTAATTCTCGCCAGACAAGCTCGGTGGTTGGGGAGACACTAACTCCCATGGCTAGAATCACAATCTAGTATTTTTTTTAAACTACAGCCACATATAATGATTTCTGGTTTAATGATTAAAAGAAGAAGGGGTAGTATATGAAGGGCAAGAAGAATGTGTTCTCGGGTTTGAAATGGAAAGTACATGCTTAAGTGATTAGGAATTGAGCCCCGTTGGGTGGTTCATAGGACATAAAGGCTGTAGCCCGTAGTGAAGAGGAGGCTAAGGAGAATGACGAGCAGAATGGCAGGGGATCAGTGGGCTACAGAGGAGAAGATAAGGAGTTCGCTGATAAAGTTTAGTGAGGGGGGAATTGCTATGTTAGCTAGGGTTGCTGTGAGTCATCATGCGCTTGCTAGGGGAAGGATCATAGCTGAGCCTCGTAGGAATAATATGGCTCGGCTGTTGGTACGCTCGTAGGCTGTATTGACGAGCACGAATAGGGCAGGGGAGGTGAGACCGTGGGCAATTATTATAATTATGGCCCCGGTGTGACTGGTGGGGGTGTTGATGATGGCGGCCACAATTACTAGGTTTATGTGTCCAACTGATGACAGGGCAACAAGTGATTTTAAGTCTGTTTGGCGAAGACACAGTATTGCAGTTGCAAGAATGCCGAAGATAGAAATAAGAAGGAGAAGCATCAAGGAGTCGAGGCAAGTGGGTGAGAGGAGGGGGGAGAGGCGTAGTATGCCGTATCCTCCCAGTTTGAGTAGGGTGCCTGCTAGGACCATGGAGCCTGCAATGGGGGCTTCGACGTGGGCTTTAGGGAGCCATAGGTGGAGGGAGTACAGGGGAAGTTTTACAAGAAAGGCCAAGTTACAGAGGAACCAGAATAGAGCAGGGTGGCTAAATTGTTGGGGCAAAAATATAAGGGGAATTAGGGTCGAGAATAAGGACCCGTAAGAGGAATAAATGTAAGAAAATCATATTATTAACGGGATGGCCCCGACTATGGTATAGAGGGCAATGTAGAGGCCGGCCTCTAGGCGGCGCTCTTGAGCGCCTCAGCGCGTAATTAGAATTAGTGTCGGGATGAGTGAAGCTTCGAATCACACAAAAAAGAATATTAGGTCTGTAGATGCGAATGCTAGAAGGGTAATGAGTTGGAGGAGGGAAATATTAATAATATATAGCCGCTGGCGTGTGATGGGTTCAAGTGAGAGCTTACTTTGGCTGGCGAGCAGAGTAAGGGGGAATAGCCAGCAGGTTAGTAGAATGAGGGGACCAGAGATGCTGTCAACAAGAAAGAATGAGTCTTGGTAGTAGAAATTCTGTTGGAGTAGCCAGACGAGTGCAATGTCAGCAATAAAGAAGCCTTGAACAGTGATAATTGTTCAGAGGTGCTTGGGATGGGCGAATGCAGATGTTACGATTGTTGATAGTCAAGCGAAGATGATTATTAGCATTGTAGAAGATTTAGCGTTTTGAGGTTGTCACTTCCGTGGGATCGGGCTGTGGCAATTATTAGGGCTAAGCCCAGGCCAGCTTCGCAGGCGGATATTGTTAACATGATAAGTGGGGCTATCAGAGTGGTTGAGTTCAGTTGAATGGGTCATAGGCTAAGGGCCATGAAGATAGTAAGTATCATACCCTCTAGACACAAAAGGGCAGAGAGGAGGTGCATGCGGTGAAAAGAGAGGCCTATCAGGACGACTGTAAATATTAGGATGAGCAGAGGCATAAAGGCCCTGTGGGTTCAAACCACAATTAGCTAAGCCGAAATTAGCTGTCTTTATTAGACTAGGGTCTTATTCGGCCCATTCGAGGCCTCCCTGGGCTCATTCATAAATGAAGCCGACAGTTAGGAGGAGAAGAATAGCTGAGGCCCAGAGGATTGTGGTCACTGGGCAAGAAAATTGTGAGGCTCATGGGGATGGGAGAAGGAGGGCGATTTCTAGGTCAAACAGAAGAAAAAGAATGGCGACCAGGAAAAATCGTATTGAGTACGGAAGGCGGGCGGAGCCGAGGGGGTCAAACCCGCATTCATATGGGGATAGTTTTTCTGTGTCCGGTTTAATAAGGGGGAGTCAGAAGCTAACAGCGGCTATAACGATGACCAGAAGGGTAGCAATGGATGCGAATATGAGCATTATTCTCTCTTGGGGTTGAACCAAGGCTGAGTGATTGGAAGTCACTTATACTAGTTGTATTAAGAGAATTAAGAGCCTCATCAGTAGATTGAAACATAAAGGAATAATCAGACTACATCTACAAAGTGTCAGTATCATGCGGCGGCTTCGAAGCCAAAGTGGTGTTGGGAGGTAAAGTGGAAGAAGATTTGGCGAAGGAGGCAAGTTAGGAGGAAGGCAGATCCGATAATGACGTGGAGCCCGTGGAAGCCCGTGGCTACAAAGAATGTGGTGCCGTAAATGCTGTCTGCGATTGTAAAGGGGGCCTCGTAGTACTCTATAGCTTGAAGGAGTGTGAAGTAAAGACCTAGGATAATGGTGAGGGTTAGGGCTTGAATGGCGCCCTCTCGGTTGGCTTGTATAATGCTGTGGTGGGCTCATGTGACTGTCACCCCAGAGGCTAGGAGGACTGCAGTATTGAGAAGGGGGACTTCAAAGGGGTTGAGAGGTGTGATGCCTGTGGGGGGTCAGCATTCTCCAACTTCGGGGGTTGGTGCAAGGCTTGCGTTGTAAAATGCCCAGAAGAAGCCAATAAAGAAGAAGACCTCGGAGGTAATAAAGAGGATTATGCCAAAGCGTAGGCCTTTTTGAACGGGGGGTGTGTGGTGGCCTTGGAAGGTCCCTTCTCGAACAACATCCCGCCATCATTGATATATAGTGAGAAGAGTGGTGGCAAGGGCAAATACAAGGACTGTGGAGGTATTAAAGTGGAATCATGCGATAAGGCCTGAGGTTAAAAGAAAGGCGGCTGTGGCTCCCATGAGTGGTCATGGATTGGGGTCGACTATATGAAATGCATGTGCCTGGTGAGTCATACGTGTTTTCTTGAAGATAGAGGCTCAGCAGGAGAACAAATACGTAAGCTTGGATAATTGCTACTGCGATCTCCAGAATGGTCAGAAGAATCAGGGCGGTGAAGGTCAAGGCCGAGATAGTTGGTGAGGTTTGTAGTATAACCAGAGTAGCTGAAGAGATGAGGTGGATAAGCAGGTGACCTGCAGTAAGATTGGCTGTTAGTCGAACCCCCAAGGCCAGCGGGCGGATAAGGAGGCTAATTGTTTCGATAATGATTAGGGCCGGAATGAGGGGGGTAGGGGTGCCCTCTGGTAGAAAGTGAGCGAGGGAGGCAGTAGGTTGATTTCGGAGACCAATGAGGACTGTGGCTAATCATAGGGGGATGGCTAAGGCCAGATTGATCGAAAGTTGAGTGGTGGGGGTGAAAGTATATGGGAAGAGGCCGAGAAGGTTCATGCTTAGGAGAAAGACTATCAGGGATGACAGGAGGAAGGCTCATTTGTGGCCAGAGGTGTTGAGGGGGAAGAAGATCTGTTTTGTGAAGGCCTTAAGGAATCATGTTTGGAATAGGGTTGGGCGGTTGGTGGCCAGCATTTTTGATGGGGTTGTGACCATTAGTCATGGGGTTAAAATGGCAATTGTAATGAGGGGAATATTAAATAGAGTTGGGGAGGCAAATTGGTCAAATAGATTGTTTATCATGTTCAGTGTCAGATATTAGTTTTGAGGGCGCTGCTTTGAGAAGTGGGGTCGTTGAGGGGTTGATGGGGGAGAATTTTTATTGGGGAAAAAATAAGAAAGATTGTTCAGGAACAGAGAAGAATCGAGTACCAGGGGTCTGTGCAGAGCTGCGGCATCCCATTGAGGGTGGGCGGAGTCACCTTTCTACAGCTTAAAAGGCTGTTGCTTACCTATAGCTTCTCAATGATGTGCTAGATTTTAGTCAGGAGAGGAAGTTGGAGATAGGGAGGGCTTCCACTACAATGGGTATAAAGCTGTGGTTGGCGCCGCAGATCTCTGAGCATTGGCCATAGAAGACTCCTGGGTGGGCAGTAATAAAAGCAGTTTGGTTCAGACGTCCTGGGATGGCGTCAGTTTTTACACCTAGGGTTGGTACAGCCCAGGAGTGAAGGACATCTTCGGCGGTAATTAGGGTGCGGATCACTGTACCGGCTGGGGTTACCATGCGGTTGTCGACCTCAAGAAGCCGGAATTGTCCTGGGGTGAGGTCAGCTGGGGGAATCATATAGGAGTCAAAACTTAAGTCAGAGAAGTCTGAGTATTCGTAGCTTCAGTACCACTGGTGGCCAATGGTTTTTACAGTTATATCGGGGGCGCTTAGTTCGTCCATAAGGTAAAGGATGCGGAGGGAGGGGAGGGCAATAATGATAAGGATGACGGCGGGCATGATGGTTCAAATTATTTCGATTTCTTGGGCGTCAATAGTATTGGTGTTGGAGAGTTTAGTTGTTATCAAGGAGGTAATAATGTAGAGCACTAAGGTACTGATTATTAGTACTGCCATGAAAGCATGGTCGTGAAAGTGAAGGAGCTCTTCTATGATGGGGGAGATTGCGTCTTGGAGACCGAGTTGGGTGGGGTAGGCCATAAGAGGAGTACCGGGATCTAACCGGTGATTTTATCTTGACAAGATAATGTTATTCTTAACTAACTCCTCAAGAAAGTGACAGAGGGGCCATGTGTCTGACTTGAAATCAGGTTACGGGGGTTCGATTCCCTCCTTTCTCGAGCAACTTTAAATGAAAATGAGGCTTCTTCAAATGTGTGGTGATGGGGAGGGAAGCCGAGAAGTCACTCAATGTTGGTTGTAGTAAGTTTGGGGTTAATAAAAAACCGTTTGGCTGAGAAGGCCTCTCAGATAATAAACATTATCATGATAACCCCCACCAAGGAGATGAGTGAGCCAATGGAGGACAGGGTGTTTCAGAGGGTGTAGGCGTCTGGGTAGTCTGAGTACCGTCGGGGCATCCCGGCTAACCCTAGGAAGTGCTGTGGGAAGAAGGTAAGGTTTACGCCTACAAATATTACAGCAAACTGGGCTTTAGTTCAAATCTTGTGAAGAGTAAACCCGGTAAATAAGGGAAATCAGTGGACAAATCCTGCCATGATAGCAAAAACTGCTCCCATAGACAGAACATAGTGGAAGTGGGCAACGACGTAGTAAGTATCATGGAGGACGATGTCGATAGAGGAGTTGGCTAGTACAATTCCGGTGAGGCCTCCGACCGTGAAGAGGAAGATGAACCCCAAGGCTCACAGCATGGGGGCTTCTCATTTGATAATTCCCCCATGCATGGTTGCTAATCAACTAAAGACTTTTACCCCCGTGGGGATGGCAATAATTATAGTAGCAGAGGTAAAATAAGCTCGTGTGTCCACATTTAGGTCAGTCGTGAATATGTGATGAGCTCAGACAATGAAGCCCAGGAGGCCAATTGAGAGTATTGCTCAGACTATGCCCATGTAGCCGAAAGGCTCTTTTTTGGAAGAGTAGTAGGCCACTACGTGGGAGATGATTCCGAAGCCGGGGAGAATGAGAATGTAGACTTCTGGGTGACCGAAGAACCAGAAAAGGTGTTGGTATAGAACTGGGTCGCCCCCTCCGGCAGGGTCAAAGAAGGTTGTGTTGAGGTTGCGATCTGTTAGGAGCATGGTAATGCCTGCCGCCAAGACTGGGAGGGATAGAAGGAGGAGTACTGCTGTAATAAGGACGGATCAGACGAATAGGGGGGTTTGATATTGCGAGGTTGAGGGCGGCTTCATGTTAAGAATAGTGGTGATAAAGTTGATGGCTCCTAGAATTGAAGAGACTCCGGCGAGGTGAAGGGAGAAAATGGCAAGGTCGACTGAGGGGCCTGCGTGGGCGAGATTGCCAGCTAATGGGGGGTAAACAGTTCACCCTGTGCCTGCCCCCGCTTCTACGGTGGATGAGGCTAATAAGAGGAAGAATGAGGGGGGGAGTAGTCAGAAGCTCATATTATTCATGCGGGGGAAAGCTATGTCTGGGGCTCCAATCATCAGGGGGACCAGTCAGTTGCCGAAGCCGCCAATGAGGATGGGCATAACTATAAAGAAAATTATTACGAAAGCATGGGCTGTAACAACTACGTTGTAAATCTGATCGTCTCCGAGCAGGGCTCCGGGCTGGCTTAGTTCAGCGCGGATAAGCAGGCTAAGGGCGGTTCCAATTATTCCTGCTCAGGCACCAAAGACGAGGTATATTGTGCCGATGTCTTTGTGGTTGGTAGAAAATAGTCAGCGGGTGGATATCACAGGTAAAGTGGCCGAGTAGGCGGCGGGTTGTAGCCCCGAAGACAGAGGTTTGAGTCCTCTCTTTATCAGGCCCTGGGGTGTTATCACGTGGGATTGCAAACCCCAAGAAGCAGTATGAACCCTGCCGGGGCTTCTCCCGTTTTCCCACAACCGGGAGAAGTAGAAAGAAGCTCGCTGGATAGAGTATTTAGCTGTTAACTAAATTTTTGCGGGATCGAGGCCCGTCTTTCTAGTTAGGACTTTAGCTTATATTAAAGTTTTTGAGTTGCATTCAAAGGATGTGGGGTAGAACCTGCAAGTCCTACAGAAACTAGGAGGTTTGAACTCCTGCTGAGGGCTTTGAAGGCCCTTGGACTATTAACTATCCTAAGTTTCTAAATAATAGATAGAAGTGTTGGGGTTATTGAAAAAATAGATAGTGCTAGGACGTTCATGATTGTTGTGTGGAGGGGGGTGTAAAATATTCGTCAAGTTGTTGGGGAGTTAGAGGTATTGGGGGGAATAGTTAGGATTAAGATGTATGTCAGTCGGATGTAGAAAAACAGGGCTAGCAAGGAGGCGGCAAGGATAAGCGCGGAAATGAGTATTGCGTCTTGTTTCACTAGTTCGAGAATAATTAATAGCTTTGGGGCAAAGCCTGAGAGGGGAGGTAGGCCCGCTAGGGACAAGAGGGCGAGCATGATGGTTGTGGCTAGGGCGGGCGCCTTGGGTCAGGAAGTGAAGATATTAGTTATTTTGGTGGCTGATAGGGTTGAAAGGGAGAGGAATACTGCGGCTGTTATTAAGATGTAAAAGATAAAGTTAAATAGGGTTAGGGTTGGATTAAACTTTAAGATGATGAGTATTCATCCTAGGTGGCCAATTGAAGAGAATGCTATGATTTTGCGGAGTTGGGTTTGATTAATGCCCCCTCAGCCCCCGACCAAAATGGATGTGATGCCGATAATAACAATTAGGTTATTGTTGATAAGGTTGTGAATTTGAAAGATAAGCGCAAGGGGGGCGATTTTTTGTCAGGTTGACAGAATTAGTCCGGTTATTAGAGGAATGCCTTGAATTACTTCGGGCATTCAGAAGTGAAGGGGGGCAAGTCCTAGCTTTATTATAAGAGCTAGGGTTAGGGTCAACGTGAAGGGTTCTAGCAGTAAGGTGATACCTCACTCTCCTGTTTTTCAGGCGTTTATGGTCGCTGAGAATAGGATGAGTGCGGATGCTGTGGCTTGGGTGAGGAAGTATTTTGTGGCTGCTTCAATGGCCCGGGGGTGTGGGGTTTGTGTTATAAAGGGAATAATGGCCAGTGTGTTGATTTCTAGGCCGATTCAGGCGAGCAGTCAGTGGTGGCTTATAAGGGTGATTGTAGTGCCGGTCGCTAGGCTTAGGAGAAGGATGACAGTGGCAGTGGGGTTCATTAGTAAAGGAAGGGGTTTAACCTACATTGTTGGGGTATGGGCCCAAGAGCTTGATTAGCCGACTTTACTGGGTAGTAAGGGAAGGATTTTCACCAACATTGTTGGGGCATGAGCCCAAGAGCTTAAGAGTTAGCTTACCTTACTAAAGAGTAGTACAGCGGGAGTACAGAGGGTTTTGATCTCTCAGGCATAGGTTCAACTCCTATCTCTTTAAAGAAAATGAGAGGGTTTGAACCTCTATAAATCTCCCTATCAAGGAGAGCCTTAACTTTCGGGCACATTTTCATATTATGGGGGGGGAAAAGAATAATGTAGTTGGGAGTGAGATGTTGAAGAGTAGCAGGGCAAGAGTAAGGGGTAGGAAGTTTTTTCAGACTAAGTGTATAAGTTGATCGTATCGGAAGCGGGGATATGAGGCACGGATTCATAGAAAGATTAGGGAGAGGATAGATGCCTTAATCATCAGGATTGGGGTAGCTGGGAGGGAGGGGTGGGTGGTAGGCCCCAGGAAGACAATGGTTGAGAGGGTATTTATTATGAGAATATTGGAATACTCGGCGAGGAAAAATAGGGCAAATGGGCCACCTGCATATTCAACGTTAAACCCTGAGACAAGTTCTGACTCGCCTTCTGTTAGGTCGAATGGGGTGCGGTTGGTTTCAGCTAGGGTAGATACAAATCACATTAGTGCTAGGGGTCAGAGGGGTAAGATGAATCATGTAGGCTGCTGGGCGTAGGTGAAGTTATAAAGCGAGAATCCTCCGGCGAGCAGGATAGTCGAGAGGATAATGAGGGCTAGGGTGACTTCGTAGGAGATTGTTTGGGCTACGGCACGAAGGGCTCCAATGAGAGCGTATTTGGAGTTGGAGGCTCATCCTGAGCCTAGAATGGTGTAGACTGTTAGGCTGGAGAGGGCAAGGATAAACAGGAGGCTTAGGTTGAGGTTTGAATAGGCAATGGGGAGGGGTAGGGGGGTTCAAAGCAACATAGCAATAATAAGGGCTAGGGTAGGTGCAAGGATGAATAGGACTTGTGATGAGGTTGAGGGGCGAATGGGTTCTTTAATAAATAGTTTGATGCCGTCTGCAATGGGTTGAAGAAGGCCAAATGGTCCTACTACATTAGGGCCTTTGCGGTGTTGTATGTAGCCCAAAATCTTACGTTCAACGAGGGTGAGGAAGGCTACTGCCAACAAAATTGGGGCGATGTAGAGAAGTGGTAGGATGTGAAGGAGGAGGAGATGCATAATTAACGGGGGGACTTGAACCCCCTGATAAGAGAGCTTAGGTCTCTTGCAGATCCAGTTTTGCTTCGTTAATTGTCTTGGTCTAAGAGAGGGTGTGAGGCTGTGGCTAATTAAGTTTTTTTCATTAGTCTTAGGCTGTGGCTTGTTTATATATTGGCCACGTTACTCCAATCCTTTCGTACTAAGAGTAACACTTTATAGATAGAAACCGACCTGGATTGCTCCGGTCTGAACTCAGATCACGTAGGGTTTTAATTGTTGAACAAACAAACCATTAGTAGCGGCTGCACCACTTGGGTACCCTGATCCAACATCGAGGTCGTAAACCCATTTGTCGATAGGGGCTCTTGAAATGGATTGCGCTGTTATCCCCAGGGTAACTTGGTCCGTTGATCAAATGCTTGGATCATTTTACGTCAATTTATTGATCCTTAGAGGAGTAGCTCTTGGGTAAGGGGGTAATCCCATTCGTCGTGGAGGTTAATCTATACTCCGCGGTCACCCCAACCTAAAACCAACGAACAGGACTGTAGCAACTAAAATGGGTTGGGGAGTTGAGGGGTGTCGTTGGGTTTAAAGCTCCATGGGGTCTTCTCGTCTTATATTATCATCCCCGCTTCTTCACGGGGAGATCAGTTTCACTGATTGGAGAAAGGAGACAGTAAAGCCCTCGTGATGCCGTTCATACAAGTCCCTATTTAAGGAACAAGTGATTATGCCACCTTCGCACGGTCAGGGTACCGCGGCCGTTTAACTATGTCACTGGGCAGGCTGGACCTCTTATATTTAATCAAGAGGCGATGTTTTTGGTAAACAGGCGGGGCTTAGGTTTGCCGAGTTCCTTCTTTCTCTTTTAATCTTTCCGGGAATGTTCTTGTGTTAGGGTAACGTTTGGGCATACAGGGTTTTCTGGGAGGAGTTGCTGTACTTGGGTCAAACACGGTAAAGGCCAATGGTGGGTCCGTTTTGGCTTACACTTACATTTCGGAGAAAGTCTATTTCTTGTTACTAGTTTTAGCATTATGTCTCCTATAATTTATAGGGTCATTCAGTATTAGTGAAGGGTTCGAGAAAGGTGTTGGTATTAAATATCAGAGATGTGAAAAGCTTTAACGCTTTTTTGAAGGTGGCTGCTTTCAGGCCCACTTAACACGAATCTTGGTACTTACCCTTGGTTGTAGACTGTACTCTTTTTCAAATAAGCTGTGCCTTAATTGAATAACTCTTAAGCCTGTTATGTTGTTTGTGTTCATAGATAAGCTTAGGGGTGAGCTAAAACTCTTTTCCTGAATAACCAGCTATCTCTAGGCTCGGTAGGCTTTTCACTTCTACTTGGAAATCATCCCACTCTTTTGCAACAGAGACGGGTTGGCTCTTTTAAGCTGTTTCGAAGTAGCTCGCCTAGTTTCGGGAAGTCAAACTAATGTTTCGCTTTGCTTGATTTGGACTGGCTAAACCATGATGCAAAAGGTACGAGTGGAGTCTCTGCTGTTTAGTACTTTTGGGCTATTTCATAGCTATTTCATCATTCCCTTGCGGTACTTGATATAAAGCGCTAAGAAGTTTTTTGATCACCTCTACTAAAGTGGAAAAATGTTTTATTAGGTCGTAGAAATGTTGTAATTTTACTCATGGTGGTTATTAGGCTTGATTTGGGGTTCAAAGTGATCCGGGTCTCACAGATGTCTCCTTGGTGTAAGCAAGGTGCTTTAGCTAAGCCACACTTTGTTGAGCCAAGTGCACCTTCCGGTACACTTACCATGTTACGACTTACCTCTTCTCTAGTTATTAGTTGGGTTAGGTAACAGAATAGTGTTGTCGAAGAGGGCGACGGGCGGTGTGTACACGTCCCAGGGCCGTGTTAAAAAGAACACGCTACTTTCTTTTTACTACTAAATCCTCCTTCATGACTGTGTTTCATGCAGTACTTCGTTTGTTCTAGGTTAGAAATTGTAGCCCATTACTTACCACCCCCATTGGCTGCACCTTGACCTGACGTGTTGGTGGGAGACCATTGAATCCGCTTAAGTACATTCATACGGCGGGTTTACGACGGAGGTATACAGGCTGATAAAGCAAGGGGGGGTTGGGTGAAGCGGGGGTTATCGATTATAGAACAGGCTCCTCTAGTTGGGTGGGACACCGTCAAGTCCTTTGGGTTTTAAGCTAAGGCTCGTAGTTCCCTGGCGCGGGGTTAGTGTGGGTTTATAGTTTACGGCTAGACATAGTGGGGTATCTAATCCCAGTTTGTATTCTAGCTGTCGTGTATTCAAGCAGAGATTAGAGTAACTTTCGTTTCTGGGTTTCCCTATCGTGTGCTTTTCACTGCTCAACATAGGTTTAACTCTAATTGGTGTGTGGCTTTAATCACGCTTAACGCCGGGAATTATCAATTTGAGTCCAGTTGGTCTAGCCGCGGCGGCTGGCACCAAGTTGGCCGGCCCTCTTCTTTATAACTGGGTCAAGCTGGCGCTTATAGACAATGTTTATCACTGCTGAGTACCCTTGGGGGTGTGGTGGGACTAGGTGTTATGGGCGTAAAAGTTGCGCCTGATACCAGCTCCTAAGCCTGGGGTAGGGGTAAAGGGCGTCCTCACGGGTGTGCTGAGACTTGCATGTGTAAGTTAAAAGATAATTGATAATAAGGCTAGGACCAAACCTTTGTGCCCTCAGAACTTTTTAGGGTTCATCTTAGTGTTTTCAGCACTACACTTTATTTAAGCTATAAGAGCAGGACATAATTTAACAAGAATATTGGCTTTGGGGGCCAAAAGAAAGGGTTTGAGTCCCTTTGTCCTGAGCCCTGAACAGGGACTAACCTGTACTCTCCGGTTTACAAGACCAGTGTTTTACATAAACTATCAGAGCTAGAGTTTTTAGTTACGATAGGACATAAAGAAATGCACAGATTTCGTTAAGTGTAATAAAAAATATGGCGAGGTATAATTGAATTAGACCTTTATGCGTTATGTGAAGGATTTTAATGGGACGAAGCTGTGCTGATGGAAGTTTATCTAAGCCCATTCGTTTCCAAAACGCATGTTCGACGCCAAAGGCAGTAATCTCTCATGCAGAGTCTAGGACAACATCGGAGACTTTTCGGTGGATCGGGCGCTCTATAAGGGCGGGGTCGAAGTCTTTATAGGGGGAGTCATCTTCGGGGGGGCGTGATCAGTGGTATCACCAGGCCACTAGAAGGCCTACGAAGAAGGAGGTGAGGGTGATGAGAAGAGCAGCTCATTTAAAGAGTTCTGGTAGTGTTGCTTCTTTCGGGAAGCTTGGGAACAAGATTCAGAATAAGATGGGTCCACCAATGATAGTGCCTAGGGCGAGTCGGAGAAGGGGGGTTTTTACAGCTTGGGGCTCTTCGAAGATGTGGACGGGCTCTGTGGTACGTGGTTGGCGGAGAAGAGTGGAGTAGATCATTCGTAGGCTATATAGCGCAGAAAAAGATGTGGCGACTAGGGTAAAAAGAAGGGCAGTTGAGTTGACATAGGAGTTGGTTGCGGCTTCGATAATTGCGTCCTTGGAGTAGAATGCAATAAGGTAGGGGGTTCCTATGAGGGCGAGGGATCCGAGTGTCATACAAGCGGAGGTGACTGGCAGGGATTTGAGAAGGCCCCCCATATGACGGATGTCTTGGACATCTTTGAGGTTGTGAATGATGACCCCGGAGCAGAGGAAGAGCATGGCTTTGAAAAAGGCGTGTGTGCATATGTGGAAGAATGCCAGGTTTGGGAGGTTGATGCCAATGGCGACTATTATTAAGCCCAGTTGGCTGGAGGTTGAGAGAGCGATGATCTTTTTTACGTCACTTTGTACTGTGGCGGATCATGCAGCAAAAGTTGAAGTGAGGGCCCCTAGACAAAGACAAATTGTAAGAGCTAGGGGGTTATTTGAGAGTAGGGGGTGTAGGCGAAGTAGCAGGAACACTCCGGCTACAACTATAGTGCTTGAGTGGAGTAGGGCTGAGACTGGGGTTGGCCCTTCTATGGCTGAGATCAGTCAGGGGTGAAATATAAATTGGGCGGACTTGCTTGCAGCACCGACTATAAAGTAGATAACGATGGCTGTAGGAACTCCATGAGAGAATAGGTAGTCTAGGTTTGAAGAGCCGCCAAATTTAATAAGTCAGGCGAATGCTGCTATGAAGGTGATGTCTCCAACTCGGTTGTAGATAACGGCCATAAGGGCCGCGGTGGCTGCCTCGGCACGAGAGCTGTATCATCCGATGAGTAGGAAGGATATAATGCCTACACCTTCTCAGCCGGTGAATAGGAGGGTAAGATTCCCCGCAGAGATTAGAAGAATTATGGCGAGCAGGAAGATTAGGAGGTGGGCTGAGAATATTCGTATTTTAGGGTCCGTGTGCATGTATCAGGTAGAAAAGTGAAGGATTGACCCGGCAACAAAAAGGGCGACGGGTAAGAAGACGATTTGGTAGAGATCAAATGTAGTCCAGAAGGTAAAGGAAGAACAGAAAGTATCAAATCAGGGAAAGGATGTCGAGGTTTTTGTTGTGTTATCGGCTCCGTGGACAATAAGGACGAACAGTGGGACAAGAGATAGGTAGAGGGCTGTTTTTATGGCGGAAAGGGTGTTCTCGTGGAAGTTAGCTCATCGGCGGAAGAATGGGGAGAGGAGGATTAGGACCGCAAACACTGTAAAAGTACCTCCAACTAGTTCAGTTAACGGCAGGTGGTTTGTCACTGACATGACGGGTGCATTCTGCATGGAGACCCTGGGTTACTAAGCCCAGAACCTGGTTGTCAGGCAGGGGGCGGACAATGCACGGGTGTGGTTGCCATGGCCGGCCTCGGGGTGTGCGTGAGCTTGCAAGGATAAAGTGCTCTTGAATAGAGTAAATTGCAGGGCAGCAAGGGAGGTAAAGTTGCGGGTTGTGGGGGGGGGTATGGGGTGTGGTGGGTTGTTGTGCGGTTCTTGGGCCGAAGGCCTGGTTTGGCCTCGAAAATAAGGAGGAGGGGTATATATATTTGTATAAAATAACGTGTGGGGGTGGCAGTTCTTTTGCTGGTTTGTTAGTGTGCCTGGCTCGGGGGGGCTGGGGTTTGCAGGAACAGGCTTGGCTCAGGTGCTGGGGGGGGTAAGGGGGGGGTTGCGATTTTTTTCCAAAAGGGGGGAGAACTTATGTCCATCAAGCATTAATAGGGGCTGGCATTTTCATGCTTTAGGGTATCAATAGTATGCACAACCTTTATAATCTAAACAGTACCACTCTGAACTGCTGAGGATCGATTGACTGTCCTTGTGAGGACAGGGGAGGACGTCTCAATGCTCCACCTTGTTGTTTAATACCAACTTCACTGCTGAGATGCCAGGTGAAAGGCGTGAGCAACTTCCCCTACCAGTAGTCAATTGCTATCACAAGTGGACTTAGCTTATAGGTAGGTCTTTAACGCATAACCACAGAGGTCTTTTAAAGAGCAATCGAGGTATCTCTTCAATTAAGGTCCCTCAGATTCACATCCAACAGATGGCTTGATAGCTACGGCTGACACTCTTGAGCTCTGGCCCCTTGGAGATATAAGAGTGGTACCAGTCCTGGTGCGATCGTGGACAATCTACAATAATTGGGTGGATGAGTAGGCGTCATGGTAGTGTTCAGAATAGTATTCTGGCAGATTCCTGTGTTTATTGTTGTTTAGGGTAGAATACTTTGAAGGGCGTTTAGAATAGATTGACCATTATAGCTGGTTATGAAGTAAAGTTGAAAGGGTAAGATAGGAATAAACGCGAGTTAAGGTGTCTACTTGTCTAAATGAATGATGCATTCAGGGAATTATTAGGAATCGCATATGGGTGTATATCAGTTGTTGGATTGTGCAGTGACTGGGTTCTTAAGTTTCAGGATAACGGGTTGAAATCTCTGTGGATTAACCGGTTGGACTCACTTAGGAAAAGGTCTGCGTAGACGTTAACAAGGGAAGGTCCTATCAAGTAGTCATGATATGGGCGGGGCCCATTCATGGATGAACACCCTAATGATTGGCCAGGTATAACACATGGTCGAAATTTCAGAAAATTGGTAAGGATATGCATGAGGAATGTCTATGAATGTGTATTATACATAATATATTGATCCTCATAGAATGTGAATGATTGTCGTTGTGGGTCCTTTTTGGAAAGAGTGTGCTTGAAGATATGTTTGAGGACAGAAAGTTAATGTTGTTTATACATAGCGGGCCAAAAAA